ATATTTCATCTAGCAGGAAATCTCGATTTTTGAGTCCAAGAAATAGGATCAAACAAAGTGCGTGACATAGTAATGAATAGGGCTTGTATTTATTAAATGTGCGTAGATAGCTATCTATTTATACGTTTCTATAGATATGTTAGATATGTTTCCTCCTTCATTTTTATTGCGGGTGGATTCGAGACCGCACATACCGCACTATAGCTAAATTGTTATTTTCTAGTCAATTTGCTATTCAAGGAAAAATGGAAGCACGGCAATTTACTGAGAATTTGCTATCGGGATCATATCATATAGGGGGAAGATGGGCGATTAGCTATTTGTATAAGCATTTCTGCTCTGGGGTTTCCATCGACTTTTAGTTGCAAACAGAATGGAAATTGGTTTATTGAAAATAATTAATACGGGTTAGTTTAGTTAACTATCAATATATCAATTTATATATTATTAGTATTAGATTATATATATATTATTAGATATATAATATTATATATATTATTATATAATAGAATAGGGATTCTAAAATAGGGATTAGGAATCTCAAATTTTCAATTCAAATACAAGAATCATTCATCAATTTCAAGTTACATTTCATAGTTAATGGTTCCAATTTGCCCCGAATTATGACTTTGGTGACGGAAAAATCACATTAAGTTTTTTTTCAATATCAAAAGGAAAAGTTTTTGGATATTTATGTTTTGAGATACTATCCATATAAACATATAACCAAAGGAATGGACCCAATACAAAAAACGATGGGTTTATTTCGGGGCAAGGGATTAAAGAAAATGGGATTCAAAATGAAAAATCCAAGTGAAATAAAAAAGAAAGAAATTAAGTAATCCCACATCCCATCCAAAGAAAGAGAGACTATTCTCATCTATTTCAATATTCTCATCTATTTCGTAAGGTATTTTTTTGGTTTGGCGACATGGCCGAGTGGTAAGGCGGGGGACTGCAAATCCTTTTTCCCCAGTTCAAATCCGGGTGTCGCCTGATCAACAAAAAGGAGAAAATCTTGTATTTGATTTGGCTGATATAACTCGATTAGTTTTTCTCCAGCAGAAGCAAACGTAGGAAAAGGCCTTTTGATACTTGCTTGATTCTAAACATCTGGAAGTTCCGTTTTCTAAACAGAAAGTGCTAGAAATGCTTGCCTTTAGGATTCTGGGTAAGATTCCCCGAAAGATTCGAGTAGTGGAATGAAAAAAATTTCATATTTCATATAAGGATTTCCTGATTCCATTCCACTACGTAATGGGGTGTTTCATTACTGGTTCTTGAATTCAATTCGATAGCCTGATGGAAAATTGACTTTTTTTGATAGATAAGATGCACGACACCTAGAAAAAATGCAAAAAGAAAGAATGAATTGAATTTCTTTTCAATAAACCAAAATCAAGAATGAATAAGTAATCCTCGGGTTGATCCCGGAGATAAATATTAGACAGTAATGATTAGATGAAACGGGAAAGAGAGGGATGGAGTAGATCGTTATCTACTCCTGAATCTAAATTAATTTTTAGGGCTTTTCCCGAATTTTTTACCTAATACCTAATCTAACTAAAATAGATAAAATAAAAGACAAGAAAAGAAAGAATAGCTTTTCTACATCTTATCTTAAGATTCAGCGGATTCCCCCTGATATTTCCAAACGTGTGACTGCGGATTTTTTTATGCTTACCCCCTTACGATTCCACTAGAAAAAGAGTATCACTTGTTGGAAGCGGATTTATTGGAGCCTTTCATCAACGGCGTTAGGTCATAATCCCCTTTTTTTTGACTATGCGCCATTGATCCCACTATTATTAGTGAACACTAGTGGAATATCCTTCATAGAGACAGGAGACATAATTGACATGGATATAGTAAGTCTTGCTTGGGCTGCTTTAATGGTCGTCTTTACTTTTTCTCTGTCCCTCGTAGTATGGGGGCGAAGTGGACTCTAAAGGCACTACTAATTGATTGACGTGAAGAATCAAGCTGTATGGATTGTTTTATAGACACACTTTTTTATTTTATTTATTTGAATTTAAAAAGCCCTTCTTTTTTTTTGATGTATATATATTTTATGTATACATAAAATAGAAAGATATAAAGTATATAATATACAACTTCTTCCATTACAATAAGCCTAATTGGGAGTATGCTAGCTAGTATGGTAGAAAGCATCTTTCTACCATACTATCGGATCTCATATAAGAGTATCCCGCTAATTCGCATTCCACTTACGACGCAAAATTCCAATTACTCCTTTTGATTTCTTCGATTTCTTCAATAGGTGCCTCAAAAAAACAATCAAGTTTCATTCAACTTAATCACTTTGACTCACGGTTTTTACATATATTATAAGTAAAAAGGCAGTAGGAACTAGAATGAAGAGTGCAGTAGCAATAAATGCGAGAATATTGACTTCCATAATCTCAGTGTTTTTTATTTTTATTAGGCAATAATTCGGGATTTAATCCCATAGAGATGAGCAAATTTTCACCCCGAAAATTCAATGGGCTGAATTCAACCTCGATGATATTGAATCAGATCAATATCATGAATAAAATATCTGAGCTATCAAATCAATTCATCGTTTAAAATGGAATAGTATACCACAGGAAGATCTTTTTTTTAGCCATACCAAATTCAAAATCGGATTCATGATCCAATTCACATGATTCAATTCAATCGACTTCCTTTCTCTTTTGGATTCTTTTTTCTTTTTTTCTTATTTTATTTCTCCTTCTTTCTTGTTTTTCTATAAATTAGACCCCATTCCTTGTAGATTCATCTGATGAATCTGATGAAGTAGTATTTGAATACTCTTTACGTTTCATTTCCGTTGGTTACAAACAAACCAACTCAAACAAACAATAGAAGCTAAATAAAAAAGAAGAAGGAGTTAACTACTTTTTTTAATGATCTAATTTGCGTGGAAAACAAATCAAACAAGTATCCTAAAAAAGTCCTAGTAGTATTATACTACTACTAAGATATAAAAAAGATTGAATATTCTAGCAACGTTCACTATGTATAGTCTGTCTTCGACAGCACTTCTCTTAAAAAAAAATTCATTCTCTCTAAAAAGAGTTTGGATCCTTTTTTTCATGTTATTGGCTTTTATTTGATTGATTTTATTCCGTCGGGACTGACGGGGCTCGAACCCGCAGCTTCCGCCTTGACAGGGCGGTGCTCTAACCAATTGAACTACAATCCCCATGAAATCAAGCTATCGAGTATACATATATATATTTATACTTGCATTGAAACTAAACGATTTCAATTTTGATTCGAATCTCGGTTTTATAAGGATCACCGAGGCACGAGGGATATACTGATATATCGATACTTTATCGATAGCGACACATAACATATTATTAGTTCAGTACTGTCCAAATGGAATGAAAACCCATCTTTATCGTTAAAAAAAAAGTTTTTTCTTTATTAAGATATAAGACTATTTTGAAAATCGTAAATTGAGATTAGAGTTCTTAGCAAAATAGTCATTTTTGCTAACAAAAAAATGGAACAGAGCAATTCAAGCGGTAAGGATATATCCGAAATTTTTTTATTCGTTAATATCCGTCATTTTTGAAGAACAAAGAAAAAGTCTATATCATTTCATGGCGGATCAGGGAATTCTTGGGCCGAGCTGGATTTGAACCAGCGTAGACATATTGCCAACGAATTTACAGTCCGTCCCCATTAACCGCTCGGGCATCGACCCAGGAAGAAGCCATTCTAGGCTTAGTTAGAAGCCTAGATCAACTTCTTTTCGTAGTACCCTACCCCCAGGGGAAGTCGAATCCCCGCCGCCTCCTTGAAAGAGAGATGTCCTGAACCACTAGACGATGGGGGCATACTTGCCCAACCGCCATCATATTATACGATACGATGATTATCATATGATAAGTTTTTTTATATTGTCAATATAACGGAAGAGTCTGATTAGACTCGAAAGGTCTTTCCCTCTTTCATATAATTTCATCAAATTTTTTGATTCATGATTTTTTTCCTAAAAAATTCATTCTAATCGACATCTAGAAATAGGAAATTCTTGATTCGAGACTATAGAGAATAGAGTTTTTTTTAATTCAAATAGCGTGTCTATATCTATATTTATTCATTATTCAATCTCTATTTATTCTTCATTAATTCACAAAAAAAGAAAAAAATCAAGATAAATCTAAATAAATAGAAGTAATATGAAGTCAGGATCCTTCTTTCAATAAAATTGAAATTTTTTTATTTAAGAATAAGCAAGTAAATTAACAAACAATATGAAATTGGGAAGGCGTGGATCAAGACAAGAAGTTCTCAAAATTTTTTCTTAAAGAATTTGTTTGATTCGGCGGACAAGTTGCACCTTTTTATCATATGATTCAATCAAATATCTTTCATATTTGTTCATTTTGAAGATCATATCAATCAAATTAATTATTGATTTATTAGAATATATATTTAATAGAATAGAAATAGAGAAGTCAATTTCAGTCTTGAAACAATTCATTCCAGTTTTATTTCTCAACCCGTATGTTCAACCTGTACCCTAGAATAATATCTAAATAAATCAAATTTTTCGTTCTGGAATCAACCATATCCATTCTGAGTTTATTGCTGAGTCTAATACATATATATTTATTACATAAAAATAGATTTTTTAGATCTAATCTATATATTATTTTAGATATATGACATGGAATCTTTATTTAGTATGTAATATTAATGAAATGGAATATATAATCTATACATATAAATTATACAAGATATCTCTATAGAATAGATATATCTTGTATGCATATTATGATTCATGAATTGAGCCAAAGGAGCCCCTTTAACTCAGTGGTAGAGTAACGCCATGGTAAGGCGTAAGTCATCGGTTCAAATCCGATAAGGGGCTTTTTTCTTTCATCAAAAAACACCAGTATTTTTTAGACTCTATTCGAATAATATATTCGAACGTAAAAATAGAGATATTTATATCATTTTGTTATTCTTAACATTTGTCT